GAGAGAGAGACTATTTCACCAATCGAGTCGCAGGTATCTGACATCTTCATACCTCACGATTTTCCACAAAGCGGTGATGAAACGTATAACTTATACAAATTGTACAAATCTTTCCATTTTTCAATTCGATCCGATCCATTCGTTCGTAGAGCTATTTACTCGATCGCAGACATTTCTGCAACACCTCTAACGGAGGAAAAAATAGTCAATTTGGAAAGAACTTCTTGTCAGCCTCTTTCAGATATGAATCTATCTGATTCAGAAGGGAATAACTTGCATCAGTATCTCAGTTTCAATTTAAACATGGGTTTGATTTACACTCCATGTTCTGAGAAGTATTTACCATCCGGAAAGAGGAAAAAACGGAGTCTTTGTCTAAAGAAATGCGTTGAGAAAGGGCGGATGTATAGAACCTTTCAACGAGATAATGCTTTTTCAAATCTCTCAAAATGGAATCTGTTCCAAACATATATGCCATGGTTCCTTACTTCGACAGGGTGCAAATATCTCAATTTCACCCTTTTAGATACTCTTTCAGACCCATTGCCTATTTTTCATGATATGATGCATGGATCAGATATATCACGGCCAATTCCTCAGAAGATTCTTCCACAATGGACTCCGATAAGTGAGATTTCGAGTCAATGTTTACAGAATATTCTTCTGTCCGAAGAAAGGATTCATCAAAACAATGAGTCACCCGTTCCATTGATATGGGCACATCTGAGATCAACAAATGCTCGGGAGTTCCTCTATTCAATCTTTTTCCTTCTTATTGTTGCTGGATATCTCGTTCGTATACATCTTCTCTTTGTTTCCCGAGCCTCTAGTGAGTTACAGACAGAGTTAGAAAAGATCAAATCTTTGATGATTCCATCATACATGATGGAATTTCGAAAACTTCTGGATAGGTATCCTACATCTGAACTGAATTCTTTCTGGTTAAAGAATCTCTTTCTAGTTGTTCTGGAACAATTAGGAGATTCTCTGGAAGAAATGCGGGGTTCTGCTTCTGGTGGTCCCGCTTATGGGGTCAAATCAATACGTTCTAAGAAGAAATATTGGAAGATAAATCTCATCGATCTTGTAAGTATCATACCAAATCCAATCATTTTTTCAAGAAATACGAGACATCTAAGTCGTACAAGTAAAGAGATCTATTCATTGATAAGAAAAAAAAAAAACGTGAACGGTGATTGGATTGATGAGAAAATAGAATTCTGGGTCGCGAACAGTGATTTGATTGATGATGAAGAAAGAGAATTCTTGGTTCAGCTCTCCACCTTAACGACAGAAAGAAGGATTGATCAAATTCTATTGAATCTGACTCATAGTGATCATTTATCAAAGAATGACTCTGGTTATCAAATGATTGAACAACCGGGATCAACTTCCTTACGATACTTAGTTGACATTCAGAAAAAGAATCTAATGAATTATGAGTTCAATAGATCCTGTTTAGCAGAAAGACGGATATTCCTTGCTCATTATCAGACAATCGCTTATTCACAAACCTCGTGCGGGGCTAATAGTTTTCATTCCCCATCTCCTCATGGAAAACCCTTTTCGCTCCGCTTAGCCCTATCCCCTTCTAGAGGTATTTTAGTGATAGGTTCTATAGGAACTGGACGATCCTGTTTGGTCAAATACCTAGCGACAAACTCCTATGTTCCTTTCATTACGGTATTTCCGAACAAGTTCCTGGATGACAAGTATCCTATTGATGATAGTGACGATATCAATATCGATATTGATGATGACCTTGATATTGATACGGAGCTGCTAACTATGTATATGACGCCAAAAAGAGACCAATTTGATATCACCCTTCAATTCGAATTAGCAAAAGCAATGTCTCCTTGCATAATATGGATTCCAAACATTCATGATCTGCATGTGAATGAGTCGAATTACTTATCCCTCGGTCTATTAGAGAACCATCTCTCCAGGGATTGTGAAAGATGTTCCACTGGAAAGATTCTTGTTATTGCTTCGACTCATATTCCCCAAAAAGTGGATCCCGCTCTAATAGCTCCGAATCAATTAAATACATGCATTAAGATACGAAGGCTTCTTCTTCCACAACAACGAAAGCACTTTTTCATTCTTTCATATACTAGGGGATTTCACTTGGAAAAGAGGATGTTCCATACTAATGGATTCGGCATGGGTTCCAATGCGCGAGATCTTGTAGCACTTATCAATGAGGCCCTATCAATTAGTATTACACAGAAGAAATCCATTATAGAAACTAATACAATTAGATCAGCTCTTCATAGAAAAACTTGGGATTTTCGATCCCAGATAAGATCGGTTCAGGATCATGGGATCCTTTTCTATCAGATAGGAAGGGCTGTTGCACAAAATGTACTTCTAAGTAATTGCCCCATAGATCCTATATCTATCTATATGAAGAAGAAATCATGTAAGGGAGGGGGTTCTTATTTGTACAAATGGTACTTCGAACTTGGAACGAGCATGAATAAATTAACGATACTTC